CCTCTAGGGGTATTTTAGTGATAGGTTCTATAGGAACTGGACGATCTTATTTGGTCAAATACCTAGCGACAAACTCCTATGTTCCTTTCATTACAGTATTTCTGAACAAGTTCCTGGATAACAAGTCTAAGGGTTTTCTTATTGATGATAGTGACGGTATTGATGCTAGTTACGATGTGAATGACGATCTCGACCGTGACCTTGATACGGAGCTGGAGCTTCTAACTAGGATGAATGCGCTAACTATGGATATGATGCCGGAAATAGACCGATTTTATACCACCCTTCAATTCGAATTAGCAAAAGCAATGTCTCCTTGCATAATATGGATTCCAAACATTCATGATCTAGATGTGAATGAGTCGAATTACTTATCCCTCGGTCTATTAGTGAACTATCTCTCCAGGGATTGTGAAAGATGTTCCACTAGAAATATTCTTGTTATTGCTTCGACTCATATTCCAAAAAAAGTGGATCCCGCTCTAATAGCTCCGAATAAACTAAATACATGCATTAAGATACGAAGGCTTCTTATTCCACAACAACGAAAGCACTTTTTCACTCTTTCATATACTAGGGGATTTCACTTGGAAAAGAAAATGTTCCATACTAATGGATTCGGGTCCATAACCATGGGGTCCAATGTACGAGATCTTGTAGCACTTACTAATGAGGCCCTATCGATTAGTATTAGACAGAAGAAATCAATTATAGACACTAATATAATTAGATCTGCTCTTCATAGACAAACTTGGGATTTGCGATCCCAGGTAAGATCGGTTCAGGATCATGGGATCCTTTTCTATCAGATAGGAAGGGCTGTTGCACAAAATGTATTTCTAAGTAATTGCCCCATAGATCCTATATCTATTTATATGAAGAAAAAATCATGTAACGAAGGGGATTCTTATTTGTACAAATGGTACTTCGAACTTGGAACGAGCATGAAGAAATTAACGATACTTCTTTATCTTTTGAGTTGTTCTGCCGGATCGGTTGCTCAAGACCTTTGGTCTTTACCCGGACCCGATGAAAAAAATGGGATCACTTATTATGGACTTGTTGAGAATGATTCTGATCTAGTTCACGGCCTATTAGAAGTAGAAGGCGCTCTGGTGGGATCCTCATGGACAGAAAAAGATTGCAGTCAGTTTGATAATGATGGAGTGACATTGCTTCTTCGGCCCGAACCGAGGAGTCCTTTAGATATGATGCAAAATGGATCTTGTTCTATCCTTGATCAGAGATTTCTCTATGAAAAATACGAATCGGAGTTTGAAGAAGGGGAAGGAGTCCTCGACCCACAACAGATAGAGGAGGATTTATTCAATCACATAGTTTGGGCTCCTAGAATATGGCGCCCTTGGGGCTTTCTATTTGATTGTATCGAAAGGCCCAATGAATTGGGATTTCCCTATTGGGCCAGGTCATTTCGGGGCAAGCGGATCATTTATGATGAAGAGGATGAGCTTCAAGAGAATGATTCGGAGTTCTTGCAGAGTGGAACCCTGCAGTACCAGATACGAGATAGATCTTCCAAAGAACAGGGCTTTTTTCGAATAAGCCAATTCATTTGGGACCCTGCGGATCCACTCTTTTTCCTATTCAAAGATCAGCCCTTTGTCTCTGTGTTTTCACATCGAGAATTCTTTGCAGATGAAGAGATGTCAAAGGGGCTTCTTACTTCCCAAACGGATCCTCCTACATCTATATATAAACGCTGGTTTATTAAGAATACGCAAGAAAAGCACTTCGAATTGTTGATTCATCGCCAGAGATGGCTTAGAACCAACAATTCATTATCTAATGGATTTTTCCGTTCTACTACTCTATCCGAGAGTTATCAGTATTTATCAAATCTGTTCCTATCTAACGGAAGGCTATTGGATCAAATGACAAAGGCATTGTTGAGAAAAAGATGGCTTTTCCCGGATGAAATGAAAATTGGATTCATGTAATAGGAGAAAGGTTTTCCATTCCTTAGCCCGAAAGTGGCCATGAAATAGGGATTAAGTGGAACAGAATTGACTGGGTGGTAGAGTCGTGGAAACACCTCTTTCTTCCATATTTTGGACATGGAACAATATGTTACTGCTGAAACATGGAAGAATTGAAATCTTAGATCAAAACACTATGTATGGATGGTATGAACTGCCTAAACAAGAATTCTTGAACAGCGGTAACCAGAGCTATTACTCACTACATCAAAAGATTTCCATTAATGAAAGATGTAAATTCATTGGAAAATCAAAAATACGTATGTCGGATGAAATGGTGGTTGTTGCTATCTGCTCCAATAACGAATCCTTGGTTTAACTAAATAACTAAATGAATAACTAAATAAAATAGATAGACCCTTCTCTTCGTCTCAGGTCGATGGATCTTCTCAATTGAAAGATCCCCTATATGGATAATACACATTCCAGTTGACCGGGCCTAATTCTAATTGTTTTGTTCCGAAGCAAAGATATCCACGGGGGGGTTTCAGATATTCATGACC